AATTTTTTTATGAAAATTATGATTGTCTTTTGGATAGAAATTGTGATAATGTATATTTTTTACTCAAATGTGCTATTGAGTAATAAAGTATTAAATCTTTTTAAGAAATAAAGTTTTTGATCGGAATATGAACTATGAAAAAAAAGTTAAGACCCCTTAACTATTGAAGTTGTTAATAGAACGAATCGCACTTTTACCACTAAACTATACCCGCTACATATTCATTATTGGATATAAATGGGCCTTTTGTCCAACAAAGTAATTAGATGTAGTCAAGATAGCATCAGAATCATGAAAATTTCAGCATTAACACGTATTTTGTTCCACCGCGGGAAAACTTGAAAAAAAAAAGAATAGGTAAATAGCAAAAAGTTTAGTCAAATTTGAATAGTGTTTAATAGTGTACTAAAGTTATAAGTATTTTATTTTTTAAACCTCTCTTAATTTGAACCATTAGATTTTCTGAATTTGGTTAAATTGGGCCTCAAACTTTCAAGCTTGTCCTTTGCTTTGAACAAATTTAGAGTGTCAGTATCTTTTTAGAAATATGTGTGTGTTTTTTTTAGATTCTTTCTCTTATCAGAATCAGATATATTTTTTTATTCTTAAATAGAAAATTTATAAAATTAGGAAATTCATTAATGGAAAACAAATTTCATTCTAAATGTCTAAATGAAAATTGAAGTTCAGTATTCTATTCATCTTAATAATTCCCTTAAGAAGTCTTAATATTAATATATTAATAAGAAAGAAGTATTAAGAAAAAAAAATAAAGACGAAAAATCTTAGTACTTTAGTACTATATTAGTATATACTATAAAGACTCTTACTAGTACTAGTAAGAGTACTAGAACACTTTTCCTATTTTTTACTATTTTTACTATAAAGATTAAATATTCTAATTTAGACTCTAATTTACTAGAATATACTAAATATACTGAGAATATAAATATAATAAGATTAAATTAGTATTAGTAAATATTTAGTATTAGTAAATAGATAGAATATAAAATGAAAATAGAATAAAAAATAGAATAAAATTCAAATATAAAATATATTCTTATAAAATATATTCTATAGTCTAATATATAGAATATATTAATAGAATATCTTAATTCTATTAATTATTAATTTAGATATAGTTTTAGATATAGTTAGATATAAATAATAGAGAATTTTGATAATTTTTTTCAATAATTTTTAAGATAATCTATCTATTCGAATCTTATCTAATTTCCAATAATTAGGAATGGCAATGAAAATTATTCTTCTCATTTCAATAACAATTTTGATTTGTCGGAACAAAAGAAGTACTGGCCCGGCCAGTACTTATACTTAACCAGGCCGGGGAAATGAAGTTTTTGTTTTGTACAAAATAAAATAAGTAAGGTATTCTATTCGAGAAATCTTTTTTGAATCATTGAAGTAAAATCAAAATTGTTATCAATCTTGACTTCATGTGTTAAATTACATGATAAATTTCCAATTTGGAATGGGGAGAGATGGCTGAGTGGACTAAAGCGTCGGATTGCTAATCCGTTGTACGAATTATTCGTATCGAGGGTTCGAATCCCTCTCTCTCCGATCACTTGAGATTTTAGAATTGGAAGAATTTTCGATTATTCTTTATTTATGAATCTTTTATCTTTATCTAACATCTATTCCGTTTCTTTTCTTTATACATTTACCTATGAAAAAAGAAAGGAAAAAGTAAAAATGAATCTCATCTCTTTTTTTATTCTTTTTATTCTTCACGCCCAGGATTACGCCCCGGATCATTAGATAAGAATCCGAAGATGAATAGAGAAACAAAGAATATTACTACTGTGTAAACAAATAGTTTAAGAGTAAGCATTACAAATCTCCAAGATAAGATAAGATCATTTTTTTAAGGAAATAGATCACCTATTTTACGACACATACTATCGCTCTAAAGATGAAAAAAAAAAGGAAGTTTTTTTGAAATTTATTTTTATAAATTTTTTTCTAATGTAATAAGATTCATATTTTTTTGTTACCAAAAATTTATTGCCATATTCATATCTATAATTAAGTAATTTTATGGGGTATGGGATCTTAAAGGTTAGAACAAAAGAAAGAAGCTGGTTAGCTTTTTAAAGAAAAGATAAAGTAAAGAAAAAAGAAAGATCATCGCCCCCTTCCCTTATTCAATATTCAAATTCAATTTCAATATAAAATAGAAAATACCAGACTTTTTGAATCGAGGGTTCCTAATGTCCAGACTTATCTGAATCTTATTTATGATCTTATTGATTTTCAGAATAAAATTTCATCTTTTTTTTTATCAAATAAATTATGAATTGAATAGAGATTAGAGATTCAATTTTTATCGGAAACTTACAGCAGCTTGCCAAACAAAGGCTAAGAGAAAAAAGAGTAAAGGGATAATTGGCATAACGTCTATGATTGGATTGAAAAAGGCATAAGCCTCGGGCAATTTTGCGAAGAAAAAACTACTCAAATAAAGGGTAGAATTAAGACAGATACAAATTAAACAAAAGATATTAAGCATAACAAATATTTTTTTCTTGTTCTTAAAGTTAAAGATTCAAATTAAATTGAAGAATAAATTATCAGATTGGATTGAGTTGTTTTTTCTGAGGGAAAATTGAAAATAAAAAAGGCAGATAAAAGAAATAAATTCTTCTTTTTCTTTGACTTCTCCCCAATCAAGAATCCTTCCTTACATTATCCAATCAAATAAGAATACAAGGAATTCTATTTTTATAGAATATCTTAATTGAATTATAAGTAATGATCAATTAATCTTTTTGATTCTATATCTATTATTTCTATATCTATTATATCTATTATTTCTATATCTATTATGTTGAATCCTAGCGGCAAGATGTCCTATATTTATTTAGGTTGGTTATTGACGAATAACAAATATTTATCTTAGTTTTTCTTAGACCAAAAATAAATGGGGCGTGGCCAAGCGGTAAGGCAACGGGTTTTGGTCCCGTTACTCGGAGGTTCGAATCCTTCCGTCCCAGATCGTTCGCATCAGAAACGAAAAATTCTTCTCGATTGAAATTGAAATTTGAATTCAACAATTCTTTTTTTATCTTTTATCTTACCTTACACGAGACTTTTTATACTTTAGAATAATGAAAACAAAGAAATTTTATTCTCAAACTATCTCTCTGTTTTAAATTAAATGAAAATCAGATTCAATTGGAGATGGTAAAAAAAAAGTAAATCATAATATTCAAATCATAAAATCATATTTCATAAATATAAAATATAAAGAAAAAAATGAGAAAATATGAATATATTAGGATCTATTTAATATATTAGGATCTATTTATATTCATACTATTCATTTCATACTATTCATTTCATACTATTCATACATAAATACATAATTATTACATAAGATTATTATATAAGAATATATATTGTCTATTTGTATATTTTTCTTATTAAGAATATCTTATTATTTCAGATTATCTTATTATTCTCTAATTAACTAGAATTGAATATTTATGAATATTTTAATAAAATATTTAGTTAAATAAAAATTTTTATTCATTCATGGGGATTTCTTTTTCATCTGAATGAAAGTAAAGCCAAAGTTTAGGTTTATAATCTTTTTTATTTTAAGAAAAAGAATTTCTGATGGACAATCCTGAAAGATTTGTTGAAGATGTAAATAAGTTTTCTTAAAACTGATTTGTTTTTTTATGTGATTTTATTCATATGATAAAATATGGGAGTAATTTTAAGTGAAATCCTTTCCGGGTATAGACTTAATCTATAAGTCTATAACTGTAGATTCTTATGTATCGGTTCAGCCAATGACTATTCATGATTCCATATTGAATCAATTGCATATGGTTCCAAATTAAAATAAAAATATAGGGATGTTATGGTAAAACTTCGTTTGAAACGATGTGGTAGAAAGCAACGTGCGACTTGAAGGACATGATTGGCTGTGGATTCTGACATCCACCATCTTCTATACGAATAAAGATGCTCTTGTCTCGACATGATTTGTTCTGCTAGGAACCTGATTTAATTTGTCTTGGGTTGCTAAATAAAGATACTAATGGTATATATAAGGTATAGCATATAATGGAGCTCGAGCAAAAAGAATTGATTCTTTTATCGGGGTAATAATCTAGGGTTAGTGACAATCAATAAGTTAGATCAACTTTGTAAATATATCATCAATATTTAAATTATAGATAAATGGAGAGGTTCAAAATTGAATAAGTTTGAAATGAAAAAAAAAACAAATTTGTCGAAATTTTCAAACTTTTTTAATCAAGAGTGTATCACAAAGGAATAAAATGATTTTTCCCTTTTCCATAGAAAGAACAAAAAACAAAAGGTATGTTGCTGCCTTTTTGAAAAGGAGTAAAGATCACCGAAGTAATGTCTAAACCTAATGATTTCAAAAAGCGCAAAGCAAAGACAACAAATTCCGGAACAAGGAAACACTTTTTTAACTTGTCTCAACAATTGGATCAGAATGAGTAAAAAAAAATAGATCTGAAAATAGACAAAAAAAGAGGTTAGAGACAGCTCAATAAATTTTAAGGATTTCCTTTTGAACTCTTTTAAAAATACCCAACTTGAGTTAGGAGTCTAAATGAAATTTCTTTTTCTGTAAAGAAGGAAAAAAAAGGCTCAAATTTCAGTCTAATTCTTTGTAGAATTTCTCTTTCTATTTCTATCTATATAGATAGAAATAGAAAGAGAAATTCTATAAATTAGAATCATTTTTTCTTGAGCCGTATGAGGAGAAAACTTCCTATACGTTTCTAGGGGGGCATCTTTTATCTACATCTATCCCAATGAGCCATCTATCGAATCGTTGCAATTGATGTTCGATCCCGAAGAGAAGGAAGAGACCTTCAAAAAGTGGGTTTTTATGATCCGATAAAGAATCAAACTTATTCAAATGTTCCTGCTATCTTATATTTCCTTGAAAAAGGTGCTCAACCCACAGAAACTGTTTATGATATTTTAAGCAAGACAGAATTCTTTAAAGAATTTCGAATTTCTTTTGATAAAAAAAGAAAAGAAAAACAAGAATCATGAAGAAAAAAGTATAGGATAAAGAGTACCTATCTTTGTTTAATTCTTTATTCAAAGTTTCTTTTTTTCTTGTTCTATTCATACTTATTTTATTCTTCTTTTTCTTATTTTTGTGGAACCCCCCAACAAGGGGGGTAATCTTTCTTCTTGTATTTGTATTGTATCTTTTTTTGTTAAATAAAGCCGCTATTTTTCTATCTATACCTTTTTCTTATTCCTTCTTTTTTTCCACTCAAAGTTTTATTCTTTATGTTGTGCTAATCCAACACAAATTTCCATAGAATTTCTTGAATTTTGTTTTCTAAAAAGTCCATTCATATTGACAATGGCGTATCAAACAAATATAATTTGATCATATATAAATAGATCTTTTTATCCCCATTCCCTATTGGCTCTTTCCTTCATTTTAGTAAAATGGATGAGTTTGCTTAATTTTTTTTATTTCGATCATATCTACACTTCATATTGATCCGGGTTGCTAACTCAATGGTAGAGTACTCGGCTTTTAATTGCGACTATTATCTTTTACACATTTGGATGAAGAAATTCGTCTAGACTATTGGTATAGTTTATAAGACCGCGACTGATCCTGAAAGGTAATGAATGGAAAAAAGAGCATGTCGTAAAAAGAATAGAAAAATCTAAAAAAAAAAAAGAACATAATATTAATAGAATAATAGAAAAAAAAAAGAAAAATTAGAGTACTCATAATATAAATAGAACAAGAATTTTTCTTTTTAGAACATTTTTAATGTTCAGTAAAGTATTTTTGGTCTAGTGAATAAATGGATAGAGCCTTATGGCTCCAATTCGAGTAAGACAAAAAAGCAACGAGCTTCCCTTCTTAATTTGAATGATTACCCGATCAAATTACTAATTTTATACGTTAAAAATAGATTAGTGCCTGATGTGGGAAAAGAGTCTCTTGTGAGACCATTTATTCTTTTTTTTATTAATCCTAATTATTTTTTATTGTGGATTGTAGACGGATGTGTAGAAGAAAGAGTATAGTGATAAAAAATTCTTATTTCCAAAGTCAAAAGAGTGATTGGGTTGCGAAAATAAAAGATTTTTACCCTTTTTTCTTATTATTATTTTCTTTCTTTTATTATTATTCCTATATTCTTAGTTTTATTAACAAGTAAAAGAAAATCAAATTAGATAGAAAGGGAAAAGAAAAAGATCTGTAGATTGGGCTCTTTGTCTCCGGGGTATATATTCTTTATTTGTTCTTACTTTTCTATAATTCTAGAATTTTTTACTTATTAGATTATTCTTATGATTTTTAATCACAGTACAGTATAAAAGTTTAAAAAGTAGAAAAAGTCTATCTTATTTTAGATTTTTTAAAATAGAAAAAATCTAAAGTGAAAGTATAGACAGTGCATAGTATAATAGTATATATAATAGATAATAATACTAGACTCTATTATTAATTCTTAGAATTATCTTTTAGAATAATTAGAAGAATAATATTCTTATTCTATTATTCTTTATTATTCTAATATTCTAATTTCTTCTAGTTAGAAGTTCTTAACTATTTTCTTATAAATAGTTTTTTACTATAAGATAAAAAATAGACTATATACAACATACACACATACGCCGTTCTGACCATATTGCACTATGTATCATTTCATAACACAAGAAATGCCTCTCTTTTTTGGTTAAAGTAGAAATGTATTTAAATAGCAGAATTACAAGTATATTTAGATTGAAAAAAGAGAGATTTTGGCAACAAAACTTCCTATATCCGCTACTCCTTCAGGAGTATATTTACTCACTTGCTCATTATCATAACTTCAATAGTTTGATTTTTTATGAACCTGTGGAAATTCTTGGTTATGACAATAAATCTAGTTTGGTACTTGTGAAACGTTTAATTACTCGAATGTATCAACAGAAATATTTGATTTCTTCGGTGAATGATTCTAACCAAAATGGATTTTCGCTGCACAAGAATTCTTTTTCTTATCATTTTTATTCTCAAATGGTATCAGAAGGTTTTGGAATCATTCTGGAAATTTCATTCTCGTCGCGATTAGTATCTTCCCTTGAAGAAAAAATAATACCAAAATCTCAGAATTTACGATCTATTCATTCAATATTTCCCTTTTTAGAGGATAAATTATCACATTTAAATTATGTATCGGATCTACTAATACCCTATCCCATCCATCTGGAAATCTTGGTTCAAATCCTTCAATGCTGGATCAAAGATGTTCCTTCTTTGCATTTATTGCGATTGATTTTCCACGAATATCATAATTTGAATAGTTTCATTACTTCAAAAAAATCCATTTACGTCTTTTCAGAAATAAAGAAAAGATTCTTTTGGTTCCTACATAATTTTTATGTATATGAATGCGAATATATATTCCTTTTTCTTCATAAACAGTCTTCTTATTTACGATCAATATCTTCTGGAGTCTT